AAGAAACAAAAGGCTTTTTAGAATTTCATTTTTTATCAGAGATAATCATATAATAATTACTAAAAATAATTTGGTTCTTTTTACAAATTTGATGTCGATAAATCCGCGAGTCTAGAAATTCATTTCGGACAATTGAACCTTCTCGAACTGTTTCTTTTTAAGAACCAAAAAGATTTGTGCCAAAATAACAGATGCGAAGAAGAACAAAAGGCCTTGTACACGTAATGGATCTTGAAGTACTATTTCTGCATCTCCCTGACCAAATCCGCCCACATTAGGATTACTTGTCAACGGTTGATCCAATTTGATAGATTCGCCTTCTGAAATAAGAAGTTCTGGCCCCCGAGGGATAATATCAACCACTTGACGTCCATCCAATGTATCCGCTATGGTTATTTCGTATCCCCCCTTTTCTTTTCGTAGGATTTTGCTTACTATACCTGATGCTGTAGCATTATAAACTGTATTGTTACTCTTGGTCCCGTCAGGATAAATCTGGCCCCTTCCCCTGTTTCCGCCTACGTAAATAGGATATTTTAAGAAGTGAATGTCTTTCTTAGTAGCGGGGTCGGGGGAAAGAATAGGAAAGGTTATTTCACTATATTTCTGACCAGGAACAGGGCCTATGACAAGAATATTTTTTTGATTGGGGCGATAGCTCTGAAAAGACAGATTGCCCATCTTTTCTTTTATCTCGGGGGAAATACGATCGGGAGGGGCTAATTCAAAACCCTCTGGTAAAATAAGAACAGCCCCCACATTCAAAGCCCCTTTTTTACCATTAGCAAGAACTTGTTTCAGTTGCATATCATAAGGAATTCGAACAACGGCTTCAAATACAGTATCGGGAAGTACCGCTTGCGGAACCTCAATATCGACCGGTTTATTAGCTAAATGGCAATTGGCGCATACAATACGTCCAGTCGCTTCTCGTGGATTTTCATAACCCTGCTGTGCAAAAATGGGATATGCGTTTGAAATGGATGTACGAGTTATGATATATATCATGAGCGATACGGAAATAGATCGAGTAATCTGTTCCTTTATCCAAGAAAAAGTATTTCTAGTTTGCATGGTCCAAGCATTGATCCCAAAAATTTCTACAATAAATTGGGGTAGGTCACTAATGGAGTTTCCTATCCACGATTCTGTTATTTACTGGAATAATTTGACTGGATTAATAGAAATTAATTTCTATTTTTATAGGAATATAGTAGGAATCCGCGGGATGGCTAGAAATATAAAGCGATTTTCAACGCTTTGCTTATATACAACTGCAAAGTAAGAAACATTCTAATTGGATTAGGTAGATAATTTTTCAGTCATTCATTGAATGATAAATCACTACAAGTGACGGAGATACGCGATTTAAATAACGGAAAATCCAATATTTGAAAATTGTATCTACAATGACTGGAAAAGTGGAAACAAGGCCAGATATAATTTGATCATTATGAACAAATCCAAAATCCTTGTAGACAAAGCCAATCAGCAGTTCCCAACCATGCGGCGAATGAAATCCGATACACAAATCAGTTAATAAAAGAAGAGAAAAAGCTTTTATTGTGTCACTTAAGTTATATAGGAATTCCTGAGCCCAAGAGTTAAGAATAAGAAGTTCTTTATTACCCAAAATAGAATAACCACTTAGAATAATGAAACAGATTATATTTGTCGAGAAGTGCAAAATCGTATGAATACGACCCTCGTTGTGTATCTTGATTAATTGGATTGTTTCTTTGTGAATTCCTATACCAAGGTTTTGTAGATGTGTCTCCGAGTATTCCTTGATCATTTCCTCTAACAAGAGAAGTTCCTCTAATTCTATAAATTTTTCTAGAATACTCTTTTCTTCAATATCATTCAAAAAAGTTTCGGATTGCCTAGTATTACACCAATTAGTAACCCAAGATTCCAGACTTTTTTGAAATGAGAGAGAAATCCACCAGGGCAAAAATACTATAGATGCAAGATATAAAAGAGGAGTGAATGCTTTCTTTTTTGCCATTTTTCACTGTGAATTGTTAATGAACCCATCTCATCCGTCGACTCTATGTAATCTAATATTTCTCTCACGCATCAGTTCTATTAAAAGTCTCAATTCCAACAAGTAAAAAGGGGGGAATTTCCTTATTTAGAAATGGTTGATTATGAGATATTTCAATTTTTTCTTATTTTTTTTATTGAATTGAGTTGTGTATATTTCGATACATATAAAAGATCCCCAAAAGAGTTTTTTTATACTTGTTCCATATATGTCTGCTTTGACTCGAATGAATGTTCTGAAGAAACCTCGATTAAGTTATGTTATATATGTTATAGAATGATTCTTGCGTTTTTGCCCTTCTGCTGAGAAAGCATTTATTTCTCGGCTCATTTCTTAAAATACTTCAATTGGTACACGCAAGAAATAGGCCAATTCAGCAGCTTTTTGTTCCATTTCCCGTGGAGTAAAATTCTCATCAGTACGAGTCAATGGAATGGCTCCCTGGCCTCTGATATCCATATAAAGGACACGCCGAGCATAAATACCCTCTTTAACTTCTATTCTGATGGACTGAATATCTTTTATAAAAAATTGGAGTAAGACCCGACGATTTTTTCCAGGAAATCCCCAACGAAAGATACACACTATTCCGTCTTTTCTATCAAATCGATCATAACCACTACCTACATTCCACGAAATTGTGCACCACAAATAGGAGCTAATAAAAAGACCCGCGATCCCATAGAAAGACATCACAATTCCTTGTGGAAAAAAAACTATTTGCTGAGACGGAAATAAAGATATCAAATTTCTACCAAGATAACTCGAGGTTCCAACCAACAAGAATCCTAATGAACCTAAAAAAAGGATAACAGCCCAGCAGAAATTACTTGTTTTTCGAGCCCCCGTTATAGGTTCTATCCATATATGTTCTGATCGACAACTCATACTTTATCCAGTTGCTTTTTTTTATTGAGAGAATACCCCAAATGAATTTGACTTTAGTCCGTTTGTTTCCGAAGTAACCCGCATCAACTAGTACTAGTTTGATGTGAACCTTTAGGAGTAATTCATTAAATTGGTTAGATCTAAACTAATAACATACCCTTCGTATGATCTCACTAAAGATAGCCACATGCATATAGATAGACCAACTTTACCGTTCAGCCATCCGCCGATTCGGGTCTATTTGAAAATCGCTAGAATATTGTATTTTCTGGAGACATAAGAGTTTTTCGGCGGAAGCCGCTTATACCAATTTGTCTAAATGGATATCTGTGTTATGATACAAGCGTAAATTTTGAAAAAAAAAAAGTAGATGAGAGTTTGTGCCATCGGCTCTAAACAATCTTGTTTTTTTGAACATGAAGAAATAAAGAAGCCATTGCGATTGCCGGAAATACTAGGCCTACTAAAGGGACCAAAACAGAGGGAAAGTTAAGAGTTGTCATAAAATGGGTACCTCGATTTACTATTTGTACCTGTTATTTTTATTTAGATTTTATATTTATTATTTAGAATATAAAGATATCTTATTATATATAAAGAATAAAGATATCTTATTATAATTTGATAATTCTAAATTAGAATTATTATTACTTTTTACTTTACTTAATATCTATTCTATTAAGTATAGATATAAGTATATATCTAAGTGAGTATATAATGTAGTTTTTCATTTCATCTTTCTACATGAAAGATTTGAAAGAATATGGATGAGATATTATTTTATTCATTTTTTGCTCTTGTCTTCGAATTTCATTTACTAAGCACTTAAAAATAAATTAGATTCTATTTATATTGAAGGGTTTGTTAGAATGCCATCCAGCAGGGATTCTTAGTAAAAATAAGATTATCGTAAGTCGTAAGATATAGAAAGATAAAAAATTCTATATTTTCTATATTTTATAGATAGATTTTAATTTAATTATATATGACGAGAAGAAGATATTTTTTATTTGCCTAATTTCACGAAAATAAGAATTTCATCTTTTATCTTGTTAATAGAGGCTTCTTCATCAATAATCAGAAATATAGAAAAAAGGGGCAGATTTTCTATTTTCTGTGACTTTTGATTCTTTGATACAATTAGATCTTATGTCAACAAAGACAACCCTATTCGTCTAATTTTGATTCAAAGGAAAGAAAGTGTGGAGTTGAAATAACTCACTCAGAACGCTTTTTAAAGGATTACGTGGTACGATTAGATCGAATAAGCCCTTCTGGAATAAATACTCAGACGCTTGTGAACCGTCGGGTACTGTTTTATTCAATGTTTGTTCAATTACTCTTTTACCCGCAAAGGCAATATAGGCATTGGGTTCGGCAATAATGATATCCCCCAACATACCAAAACTAGCTGTCACCCCACCGGTAGTAGGAGATGTAAGGATTGGTACATAGAATAACTTTTTATTTGATTGATAATCATATAAAGCAGAAGATATTTTAGCCATTTGCATCAAGCTCAAACTTCCTTCTTGCATGCGTGCCCCTCCAGAAGCACACACTATAATAAGAGGTAGAAATTCTTTAGTAGCGTATTCAATCAAACGGGTAATTTTCTCCCCCACTACGGATCCCATACTACCCCCCATAAACTGAAAATCCATAACCGCAATTGATACGGTAATACCGTTTAGTTGGCCTATGCCTGTTTGAACAGCCTCGGTTAATCCTGTTTTTCTTTGATAAGAATCGATACGCTTTTTATAAGGCTCCTCCTCCGAATGAAATTGAATGGGATCCAGAGAGACCATGTCTTCATCCATAGGCTCCCAAGTACCCGGATCGATCAAAAGTTCAATTCTATCTGAACTACTCATTTTCAAATGATATCCACATTGTTCACAAAGATTCATTTTTGATTGAAAACTTTTCTTATAATTTAATCCATAACAACTTTCGCATTGAATCCACAAATGCCTGTATTTTTGAGTTACATCCAGATCCGTAGAACTTTTTCGTATAGTTTTCCTTCTGGCATTCTCGTTTTTACTACTATTTCCACTTC